GTTAATGTAGCTTAAACAATAAAGCAAGGCACTGAAAATGCCTAGATGAGTGTATTAACTCCATAAACATATAGGTCTGGTCCCAGCCTTCCTATTAGCCTTTAATAGACTTACACATGCAAGCATCCACGCCCCAGTGAAAATGCCCTCCAAGTTAATAAGACCAAGAGGAGCTGGTATCAAGCACACATCCGTAGCTCACGACACCTTGCTCAGCCACACCCCCACGGGAAACAGCAGTGATAAAAATTAAGCCATAAACGAAAGTTTGACTAAGCCATATTGATCAGGGTTGGTAAATTTCGTGCCAGCCACCGCGGTCATACGATTAACCCAAGTTAATAGGCACACGGCGTAAAGCGTGTTAAAGCACCACCCCAAATAAAGCTAAATTTCAATTAAGCTGTAAAAAGCCATAATTGCAACAAAAATAAATAACGAAAGTAACTTTACAATCGCTGAAACACGATAGCTAGGACCCAAACTGGGATTAGATACCCCACTATGCCTAGCCCTAAACACAAATAGTTTTATAAACAAAACTATTCGCCAGAGTACTACCGGCAATAGCTTAAAACTCAAAGGACTTGGCGGTGCTTTATACCCTTCTAGAGGAGCCTGTTCTATAATCGATAAACCCCGATAGACCTCACCATTCCTCGCTAATACAGTCTATATACCGCCATCTTCAGCAAACCCTAAAAAGGAGCAAAAGTAAGCGCAATCATAGTACATAAAAACGTTAGGTCAAGGTGTAACCTATGGAATGGAAAGAAATGGGCTACATTTTCTAATCCAAGAACAACTCAATACGAAAATTATTATGAAATTAATAATTAAAGGAGGATTTAGCAGTAAACTAAGAATAGAGTGCTTAGTTGAATTAGGCCATGAAGCACGCACACACCGCCCGTCACCCTCCTCAAGTAAGTACAATATACTCAAACTTATTTATATATATTAATCATATGAGAGGAGACAAGTCGTAACAAGGTAAGCATACTGGAAAGTGTGCTTGGATAAACCAAGATATAGCTTAAATAAAGCACCTAGTTTACACCTAGAAGATTTCACTACACCACGAATATCTTGAACCAATTCTAGCCCATAAATCTACTCACACTAAATTACCAATTTATTATAAATAAAACATTTATCTACCATTAAAAGTATAGGAGATAGAAATTTTAACATGGCGCTATAGAGACAGTACCGTAAGGGAACGATGAAAGAAAAAAATCAAAGTACAAAAAAGCAAAGATTATCCCTTGTACCTTTTGCATAATGAGTTAACTAGTAAAAACTTAACAAAATGAATTTTAGCTAAGTACCCCGAAACCAGACGAGCTACTTATGAACAATTTATAAAGAACTAACTCATCTATGTAGCAAAATAGTGAGAAGATTTGTAAGTAGAGGTGAAACGCCTAACGAGCCTGGTGATAGCTGGTTGTCCAGAAAATGAATGTTAGTTCAGCTTTAAAAATACCGAAAATATAAACAAATTATAATGTATTTTTAAAAGTTAGTCTAAAAGGGTACAGCCTTTTAGAAATGGATACAACCTTAATTAGAGAGTAAAATTTAATATATATCATAGTAGGCTTAAAAGCAGCCACCAATTAAGAAAGCGTTAAAGCTCAACGACAAAACAATATTAATTTCAACAACAAATAATCAACTCCTAACCTAATACTGGACTAATCTATTAAGAATAGAAGAAATAATGTTAATATGAGTAACAAGAAATATTTCTCCCTGCATAAGTTTAAGTCAGTATCTGATAATATTCTGACTATTAACAGCAAAATAAGAATAGTCCACCCATAAATAACTTATTTATTATACTGTTAATCCAACACAGGAGTGCACTCAGGGAAAGATTAAAAGAAGTAAAAGGAACTCGGCAAACACCAAACCCCGCCTGTTTACCAAAAACATCACCTCTAGCATTACTAGTATTAGAGGCACTGCCTGCCCAGTGACAACCGTTAAACGGCCGCGGTATCCTGACCGTGCAAAGGTAGCATAATCACTTGTTCTCTAAATAAGGACTTGTATGAATGGCCACACGAGGGTTTTACTGTCTCTTACTTCTAATCAGTGAAATTGACCTTCCCGTGAAGAGGCGGGAATATATTAATAAGACGAGAAGACCCTATGGAGCTTTAACTACTTAGCCCAAAGAAACAAAATTTATTTCTAAGGAAACAACAACATTCTCTATGGGTTAACAGCTTTGGTTGGGGTGACCTCGGAGAATAAAAAATCCTCCGAGCGATTTTAAAGACTAGACCCACAAGTCAAATCACATAATCGCTTATTGATCCAAAAAATTGATCAACGGAACAAGTTACCCTAGGGATAACAGCGCAATCCTATTCAAGAGTCCATATCGACAATAGGGTTTACGACCTCGATGTTGGATCAGGACATCCTGATGGTGCAACCGCTATCAAAGGTTCGTTTGTTCAACGATTAAAGTCCTACGTGATCTGAGTTCAGACCGGAGTAATCCAGGTCGGTTTCTATCTATTATGTATTTCTCCTAGTACGAAAGGACCAGAGAAATAAGGCCAACTTCAAACAAGCGCCTTAAATTGATTAATGATATTATCTTAATTAACTCTACAAATAAACCCTACCCTAGAAAAGGGTTTTGTTAAGGTGGCAGAGCCCGGTAATTGCGTAAAACTTAAAACTTTATAATCAGAGATTCAAATCCTCTCCTTAACAAAATGTTTATAATTAATATTCTAATACTAATTATCCCTATCCTATTAGCCGTAGCATTCCTTACACTAGTAGAACGAAAGGTACTAGGCTATATACAATTTCGAAAAGGCCCAAATGTTGTAGGCCCCTACGGTCTGCTCCAACCTATTGCAGATGCCATCAAACTCTTTATCAAAGAACCACTACGACCCGCTACATCTTCAATCTCAATATTTATTTTAGCCCCTATCCTAGCCCTAAGTTTAGCTCTAACTATATGAATTCCCCTACCCATACCACATCCTCTCATCAACATAAATCTAGGAGTCCTATTTATACTGGCAATATCAAGCCTGGCTGTATATTCCATCCTCTGATCAGGCTGAGCCTCCAATTCTAAATATGCACTAATTGGAGCCCTACGAGCAGTGGCACAAACAATCTCATATGAAGTAACACTAGCCATCATCCTACTATCAGTTCTTCTAATAAATGGATCTTTTACCCTTTCCACTTTAATCACTACACAAGAACAAGTATGACTTATTTTCCCAGCATGGCCCTTAGCAATAATATGATTTATCTCAACATTAGCAGAAACAAATCGTGCTCCCTTCGATCTCACCGAAGGCGAATCAGAACTAGTCTCTGGCTTTAATGTAGAATACGCAGCAGGACCATTCGCCTTATTTTTCATAGCAGAATATGCAAATATTATTATAATAAATATTTTCACAACAACTTTATTCCTCGGAGCATTCCACAACCCAATCTTACCAGAACTCTACACAATCAACTTTACTATTAAATCGTTATTGTTAACAATTTTCTTCCTATGAATTCGAGCATCTTATCCTCGATTTCGCTATGACCAACTAATACATTTATTATGAAAAAATTTCCTACCCCTTACACTAGCCCTATGTATATGACATGTATCACTACCCATTCTCCTATCAAGCATTCCCCCACAAACGTAAGAAATATGTCTGACAAAAGAGTTACTTTGATAGAGTAAATAATAGAGGTTCAAGCCCTCTTATTTCTAGAACTATAGGAGTTGAACCTACTCTCAAGAATCCAAAACTCTTTGTGCTCCCAATTACACCAAATTCTAATAGTAAGGTCAGCTAATTAAGCTATCGGGCCCATACCCCGAAAATGTTGGTTTATATCCTTCCCGTACTAATAAACCCAATTATCTTTATTATTATTCTATCAACACTAATACTAGGCACTATTATTGTTATAATTAGCTCCCATTGATTACTTGTCTGAATCGGATTTGAAATAAATATGCTCGCCATCATCCCTATTATAATAAAGAAACACAATCCACGAGCCACAGAAGCATCCACCAAATATTTTTTAACCCAATCTACGGCCTCAATATTACTAATAATAGCCGTCATTATTAATCTAATATTCTCAGGCCAATGAACCGTAATAAAATTATTTAACCCAATGGCATCCATACTTATAACAATAGCCCTCACTATAAAACTGGGAATAGCCCCATTTCACTTCTGAGTCCCAGAAGTAACACAAGGCATCCCTCTATCATCAGGCCTAATCCTACTCACGTGACAAAAGTTAGCACCTATATCAGTACTTTACCAAATTTTTCCATCCATTAACCTGAATATAATCTTAACTATTTCTATTTTATCCATTATAATTGGAGGCTGAGGAGGACTAAACCAAACGCAACTACGAAAAATTATGGCATATTCATCAATTGCCCACATAGGCTGAATAACAGCAGTCCTGCCATATAACCCCACAATAACACTACTAAACCTGATTATTTATATCATCATAACCTCCACTATATTCTCACTATTTATAGCTAACTCAGCTACTACCACTCTATCACTATCACACACTTGAAATAAAATACCTGTAATATCTACTCTAATCCTTGTAACCCTCCTATCAATAGGAGGACTTCCCCCACTATCAGGATTTATGCCAAAATGAATAATTATCCAAGAAATAACAAAAAATGATAGCCTCATTCTACCTACCCTTATAGCAATCACAGCACTCTTAAACTTATACTTTTACATACGACTTACATATTCCACCGCACTAACAATATTTCCTTCTGTAAATAATATAAAAATAAAATGACAATACTCCACTACAAAACAAATAACTCTTCTACCCACAATAGTTATTTTATCTACTATGCTACTACCACTCACACCAATCCTATCAGTACTAGAATAGGAGTTTAGGTTAACCTAGACCAAGAGCCTTCAAAGCCCTAAGCAAGTATGATATACTTAACTCCTGATAAGGACTGCAAGACCATATCTTACATCAATTGAATGCAAATCAACCACTTTAATTAAGCTAAATCCTCACTAGATTGGTGGGCTCCACCCCCACGAAACTTTAGTTAACAGCTAAATACCCTAATCAACTGGCTTCAATCTACTTCTCCCGCCGCGAAGAAAAAAAGGCGGGAGAAGCCCCGGCAGAGTTTGAAGCTGCTTCTTTGAATTTGCAATTCAACATGAAATTTCACCACAGGACCTGGTAAAAAGAGGATTATAAACCTCTATCTTTAGATTTACAGTCTAATGCTTCACTCAGCCATCTTACCTATGTTCATTAACCGCTGATTATTTTCAACCAACCATAAAGACATCGGCACCCTGTACCTACTATTCGGTGCCTGAGCAGGCATAGTAGGGACAGCCCTAAGCCTATTAATTCGTGCTGAACTGGGTCAACCGGGAACCCTACTTGGAGATGATCAAATTTATAACGTAATTGTAACCGCACATGCATTCGTAATAATCTTCTTTATAGTAATACCCATTATAATTGGAGGATTCGGTAATTGACTGGTTCCTTTAATAATTGGTGCTCCAGACATAGCATTTCCTCGAATAAATAACATAAGCTTTTGGCTTCTCCCACCCTCTTTCCTTCTACTTCTAGCATCATCTATAGTTGAAGCTGGCGCAGGAACAGGCTGGACTGTATATCCCCCTCTAGCTGGTAATCTGGCCCATGCAGGAGCTTCAGTAGATCTAACTATTTTTTCTTTACACCTGGCAGGCGTTTCTTCAATTTTAGGGGCTATTAACTTTATTACAACAATTATTAATATAAAACCTCCTGCCATATCACAATATCAAACCCCTCTATTCGTGTGATCCGTACTAATTACCGCTGTATTACTACTTCTCTCACTCCCTGTACTAGCAGCCGGAATTACAATACTATTAACAGATCGAAATTTAAATACAACTTTCTTTGACCCAGCAGGAGGTGGAGACCCTATTCTGTACCAACACCTGTTCTGATTCTTTGGCCACCCTGAAGTATATATTCTCATTTTACCCGGCTTTGGTATAATTTCTCACATCGTAACATACTACTCAGGAAAAAAAGAACCATTTGGATATATAGGAATGGTCTGAGCCATAATATCAATCGGATTTTTAGGATTTATCGTATGAGCTCACCACATGTTCACAGTTGGAATAGACGTTGACACACGAGCCTATTTCACATCAGCTACCATGATTATTGCTATCCCAACTGGAGTAAAAGTCTTTAGCTGATTGGCTACACTTCATGGAGGCAATATCAAATGATCACCTGCTATAATATGAGCCCTAGGCTTTATTTTCCTCTTTACAGTTGGAGGCCTGACCGGCATTGTTCTTGCCAACTCCTCTCTTGATATTGTCTTCCACGACACATATTATGTAGTTGCACACTTTCACTACGTATTATCAATAGGAGCCGTATTCGCTATCATAGGAGGATTTGTTCACTGATTTCCGCTATTCTCAGGATATACCCTCAATAATACATGAGCCAAAATTCATTTCGTAATCATATTTGTAGGTGTAAATATAACCTTTTTCCCACAACATTTTCTAGGATTGTCTGGCATGCCACGACGCTACTCTGACTACCCAGATGCATATACAATATGAAATACCATCTCATCCATAGGCTCATTTATTTCCCTAACAGCAGTCATACTAATAATTTTTATTATCTGAGAGGCATTTGCATCTAAGCGAGAAGTCCTAACCGTAGAGCTGACAACAACAAACCTAGAGTGACTAAACGGATGTCCTCCACCATACCACACATTTGAAGAACCTACATACGTCAATTTAAAATAAGAAAGGAAGGAATCGAACCCTCCATAGCTGGTTTCAAGCCAACATCATAACCACTATGTCTTTCTCAATTAATGAGGTTTTAGTAAAATATTATATAACTTTGTCAAAGTTAAGTTACAGGTGAAAACCCCGTATGCCTCATATGGCTTATCCCATACAATTAGGCTTCCAAGATGCAACGTCACCTATTATAGAAGAATTACTACATTTTCATGATCACACACTAATAATTGTTTTTCTAATTAGCTCACTAGTACTATACGTTATTTCATTAATGCTAACGACAAAATTAACTCACACTAGTACAATAGATGCCCAAGAGGTGGAGACAATCTGAACCATTCTACCAGCTATTATTCTAATCCTAATTGCCCTCCCTTCCTTGCGAATCTTGTACATGATAGATGAGATTAATAATCCATCTCTCACAGTAAAAACCATAGGACATCAATGATACTGAAGCTATGAATATACAGACTATGAAGACCTAAGCTTTGATTCCTATATGATTCCTACATCAGAATTAAAACCTGGAGAACTACGACTACTGGAAGTGGATAACCGAGTTGTTCTACCAATAGAAATAACAATTCGAATATTAGTCTCTTCTGAAGACGTATTACACTCCTGAGCCGTACCTTCCCTAGGACTGAAAACAGACGCAATCCCAGGCCGCCTAAACCAAACAACTCTTATATCGACTCGACCAGGTCTCTACTACGGACAATGCTCTGAGATCTGCGGATCAAATCACAGCTTCATACCTATTGTCCTTGAACTAGTTCCACTAAAATATTTTGAAAAATGATCTGCATCAATATTATAAAATCATTAAGAAGCTAAAATAGCACTAGCCTTTTAAGCTAGAGACTGAGGGCACAATTACCCTCCTTAATGAAATGCCACAACTAGACACATCCACATGACTCATTATAATTATATCAATATTCCTAGTTCTATTCATCATTTTCCAATTAAAAATTTCAAAACACAATTTCTACTTTAATCCAGAAACCCTACCAACCAAAACACAAAAACAAAACACCCCTTGAGAAACGAAATGAACGAAAATCTATTTGCCTCTTTTATTACCCCAATAATTCTAGGCCTTCCGCTTGCCACCCTAATTGTTATATTTCCTAGTCTATTATTCCCAACATCAAACCGTCTAGTAAATAACCGCCTTATTTCCCTCCAACAATGAGCACTCCAACTTGTATCAAAACAAATAATAGGTATTCATAATACTAAAGGACAAACATGGACATTAATACTTATATCCCTAATCTTATTCATCGGATCCACAAATCTCCTGGGCCTATTACCTCACTCATTTACACCAACTACACAATTATCAATAAATCTAGGTATGGCCATCCCCCTATGAGCAGGAGCTGTAATCACTGGCTTCCGTAACAAGACTAAAGCATCACTTGCCCACTTTCTCCCCCAAGGAACACCAACCCCATTGATTCCTATACTAATTATTATTGAGACTATTAGTCTTTTTATTCAACCAATTGCCTTAGCTGTACGACTAACAGCTAATATTACTGCAGGACACCTGCTGATTCACCTAATTGGAGGAGCCACACTTGCACTAATAAGCATCAGTACTACAACAGCCCTCATTACATTTATTATTCTAGTACTACTTACAATTCTTGAGTTCGCAGTAGCCATAATCCAAGCCTACGTATTTACTCTTCTAGTCAGCCTCTACCTGCATGACAACACATAATGACACACCAAACCCATGCTTACCACATAGTCAATCCAAGTCCCTGACCTCTAACAGGAGCTCTATCAGCCCTACTGATAACTTCTGGCTTAATCATATGATTTCACTTTAACTCAATTATTCTACTAACACTTGGCCTAACAACAAATATACTTACAATATATCAATGATGACGAGACATTATCCGAGAAAGTACCTTTCAAGGACACCACACTCCAACCGTCCAAAAAGGCCTCCGCTACGGGATGATCCTTTTTATTATTTCTGAAGTCTTATTCTTCACTGGATTCTTCTGGGCATTTTATCACTCAAGCCTTGCCCCAACACCTGAGCTAGGCGGATGCTGACCTCCAACAGGCATTCATCCACTTAACCCCCTAGAAGTCCCATTACTTAATACCTCCGTCTTACTGGCTTCAGGAGTCTCCATCACCTGAGCACACCATAGTCTTATAGAAGGAAACCGCAACCATATATTGCAGGCTCTATTTATTACTATTGCACTCGGCGTCTATTTCACACTACTTCAAGCCTCAGAATACTATGAAGCACCTTTCACCATTTCAGATGGAGTTTATGGCTCAACTTTTTTTGTAGCTACGGGCTTTCATGGTCTCCACGTTATCATTGGATCCACCTTCTTAATTGTCTGCTTTTTCCGCCAATTAAAATTTCACTTTACTTCCAGCCACCATTTCGGCTTCGAAGCCGCTGCCTGATACTGACACTTCGTAGACGTAGTATGATTATTCCTTTACGTATCCATCTATTGATGAGGCTCATATTCTTTTAGTATTAACCAGTACAACTGACTTCCAATCAGTTAGTTTCGGTATAGCCCGAAAAAGAATAATAAATCTAATACTAGCCCTTCTAACTAATTTTGCTCTAGCCTCACTACTTGTTATTATCGCATTCTGACTTCCTCAACTGAACGTATATTCAGAAAAAACAAGCCCATACGAATGTGGATTTGATCCCATGGGATCAGCTCGTCTACCTTTCTCCATAAAATTTTTCTTAGTAGCCATTACATTCCTCCTTTTTGACCTAGAGATTGCACTCCTTCTACCATTGCCATGAGCCTCACAAACAAATAACCTAAGCACAATACTTACTATAGCCCTTTTTCTAATTCTACTATTAGCCGCAAGTTTAGCTTACGAATGAACCCAAAAAGGACTAGAATGAACTGAATATGGTATTTAGTTTAAAATAAAATAAATGATTTCGACTCATTAGATTATGATTTAATTCATAATTACCAAATGTCTCTAGTATATATAAATATCATAACAGCATTTATAGTATCCCTCGCAGGACTATTAATATATCGATCTCACCTCATGTCCTCTCTCCTATGTCTAGAGGGTATAATATTATCCCTATTTGTACTAGCTACCTTAACAATCCTAAACTCACATTTCACCCTAGCGAGCATAATACCTATTATCTTATTAGTTTTCGCAGCCTGCGAGGCAGCACTAGGACTATCCCTGCTAGTAATAGTGTCAAATACATATGGTACTGACTATGTCCAAAATCTCAATTTACTTCAATGCTAAAGTATATTATTCCTACAATTATACTCATACCCCTGACCTGACTATCAAAGGGCAGTATAATTTGAATCAACTCCACAACCCACAGCCTATTAATTAGCCTCACAAGCCTTCTCCTCATAAATCAGTTCAGTGATAATAGTCTCAACTTCTCATTAATATTCTTTTCTGACTCCCTATCAACACCACTATTAATTTTAACCATATGACTTCTCCCCTTAATATTAATAGCTAGCCAACACCATTTATCAAAAGAAAGCCTTACCCGAAAAAAACTATATATTACCATGCTAATTCTACTACAACTATTCCTAATTATAACTTTCACTGCTATAGAACTTATTCTCTTCTATATTTTATTTGAGGCAACACTAGTCCCCACACTTATTATTATTACCCGATGAGGGAATCAAACAGAACGCCTAAACGCTGGCCTTTATTTCCTGTTTTACACACTAGTAGGTTCCCTCCCACTACTAGTCGCACTAGTCTACCTCCAAAACATTACTGGATCCCTAAACTTCTTAGTGCTCCAATACTGAATACAACCCCTATCCAGCTCCTGATCAAACGTCTTCATATGATTAGCATGCATAATAGCCTTCATAGTAAAAATACCCTTATATGGCCTCCACCTTTGACTACCCAAAGCCCATGTAGAAGCCCCTATTGCAGGCTCCATAGTTCTTGCAGCAATTCTACTAAAACTAGGAGGATATGGCATACTACGAATTACAACATTCCTAAATCCACTTACCGAATTTATAGCATATCCATTTATTATATTATCTCTATGAGGCATAATTATAACTAGCTCAATCTGTCTCCGTCAAACAGACCTCAAGTCACTAATTGCATACTCCTCTGTTAGCCACATAGCACTCGTTATTGTAGCCATCCTCATTCAAACACCCTGAAGCTACATAGGAGCCACAGCCCTAATGATTGCCCACGGCCTTACCTCCTCTATACTTTTTTGCCTAGCAAATTCCAACTATGAACGAATCCACAGTCGAACAATAATTTTAGCCCGAGGCCTACAAACTTTCCTTCCACTAATGGCCACCTGATGACTCTTAGCGAGCCTAACTAATTTAGCTCTCCCCCCAACAATCAATCTAATTGGAGAATTATTCGTAGTGATATCCTCTTTCTCATGATCCAACATTACAATCATTTTAATAGGACTAAATATAGTAATTACCGCCCTATATTCTCTCTACATACTAATTATAACACAACGAGGTAAATATACCCACCATATTAATAACATCTCACCCTCCTTTACGCGAGAAAACGCCCTCATGTCATTACATATTCTACCCTTACTTCTACTATCACTCAATCCAAAAATTATTCTAGGAACCTTGTACTGTAAATATAGTTTAAAAAAAACATTAGATTGTGAATCTAATAATAGAAACTTATACCTTCTTATTTACCGAAAAAGTTCATAGGAACTGCTAATTCCTATAACCCGTGTATAATAACACGGCTTTTTCGAACTTTTAGAGGATGGTAGATATCCGTTGGTCTTAGGAATCAAAAAATTGGTGCAACTCCAAATAAAAGTAATAAACCTATTCTCTTCCTTTACACTAACCACCCTACTATTATTAATTATTCCCATCCTAACTACAAGCTCTGAAAACTACAAAACCTCTAATTACCCATTCTATGTAAAAACAACCATCTCATGTGCCTTTCTCATCAGCATAGTACCCACAATAATATTTATTCACACAGGCCAAGAAATAATTATCTCAAACTGACACTGACTTACTATTCAAACCATTAAACTATCACTCAGCTTTAAAATAGATTACTTCTCAATAATATTTGTCCCAGTAGCATTATTCGTCACATGATCCATCATGGAATTTTCAATATGATATATACACTCAGACCCTAACATTAATCAATTCTTTAAATATCTTCTCCTATTCCTCATTACCATACTCATTCTCGTCACAGCAAATAATCTATTTCAACTATTTATTGGATGAGAAGGCGTAGGAATCATATCATTCCTACTCATTGGATGATGACACGGACGAACAGATGCAAATACAGCAGCCTTACAAGCAATTTTATATAACCGCATCGGCGACATTGGCTTTATTCTAGCAATAGCCTGATTCCTTACAAATCTTAACGCCTGAGACTTCCAACAAATTTTTATGCTAAACCCAAATGACTCTAACATACCCCTAATAGGCCTCGCACTAGCCGCAACCGGGAAATCCGCCCAATTCGGCTTACATCCATGACTACCCTCCGCAATAGAAGGCCCAACTCCTGTCTCAGCATTACTCCACTCAAGTACAATAGTGGTAGCAGGAATTTTCCTACTAATCCGCTTTTATCCACTGACAGAAAACAACAAATTTGCACAATCTATCCTACTATGCCTAGGAGCTATCACCACCCTATTTACAGCAATATGTGCTCTTACCCAAAATGATATCAAAAAAATTATCGCTTTTTCCACATCCAGCCAACTCGGCCTTATAATAGTTACAATTGGTATTAATCAACCCTACTTGGCATTCCTTCACATTTGCACCCATGCTTTCTTCAAAGCTATACTATTTATGTGCTCTGGCTCTATTATTCATAGTTTAAATGATGAGCAAGATATTCGAAAAATAGGAGGCCTGTTCAAAACTATACCATTTACTACAACAGCCCTAATTATTGGCAGCCTTGCACTAACAGGAATGCCTTTCCTTACCGGATTTTATTCCAAAGACCTAATCATTGAAGCCGCTAATACGTCGTACACCAACGCCTGAGCCCTCTTAATAACGCTAATCGCCACCTCTTTCACAGCCATTTACAGCACCCGTATTATTTTCTTTGCACTCCTAGGACAACCTCGATTCCCAACCCTAGTCACTATTAACGAAAATAACCCCTTCCTAATAAATTCCATTAAACGTCTGTTAATTGGAAGTCTTTTCGCGGGATTTATTATTTCTAACAACATTCCCCCAACAACAATTCCTCAAATAACAATACCCCATCATCTGAAAATAATAGCTCTAGCAGTAACAATCTTGGGTTTTATTTTAGCACTAGAAATTAGCAACATAACCCAAAACCTAAAACTTAACCACCCAACAAACACTTTCAAATTCTCTAACATACTAGGATATTTTCCCACAATTATACACCGCCTAGCCCCTTACATAAACCTAACAATAAGTCAAAAATCAGCATCCTCTCTCCTAGACCTAATTTGACTCGAAAATATTTTACCAAAAACAACTTCACTTGCCCAAGCAAAATTATCAATCATAGTCACAAGCCAAAAAGGCTTGATCAAACTGTACTTCCTATCTTTCCTAGTCACAATTACTATTAGCGTAATCCTATTTAATTTCCACGAGTAATTTCTATAATAACTACCACACCAATTAATAAAGATCACCCAGTCACAATAACTAATCAAGTACCATAACTGTATAAAGCCGCAATCCCTATAGCCTCCTCACTAAAAAACCCAGAATCCCCTGTATCATAAATAACTCAATCCCCAAGCCCATTAAACTGAAACACAATTTCTACCTCCTCATCCTTCAACACATAATAAACCATCGCAGCTTCCATTAACAAACCAGTAATAAAAGCCCCTAAAACAGCCTTACTAGATAATCAAATCTCAGGATATTGCTCCGTAGCTATCGCCGTTGTATAGCCAAAAACCACCATCATTCCCCCCAAGTAAATCAAAAACACCATCAAACCTAAAAAAGACCCACCAAAATTTAATACAATACCACAACCAACCCCACCACTCACAATTAAACCCAACCCCCCATAAATAGGCGAAGGTTTTGAAGAAAATCCCACAAAACCAAGCACAAAAATGATACTTAAAATAAATACAATGTATGTTATCATTATTCTCGCATGGAATCTAACCACGACTAATGATATGAAAAACCATCGTTGTCATTCAACTACAAGAACACCAATGACAAATATTCGAAAAACCCACCCACTAATAAAAATTGTAAACAACGCATTCATTGACCTCCCAGCCCCATCAAACATTTCATCTTGATGAAACTTTGGCTCCCTACTAGGAATTTGCTTAATTCTACAAATCCTCACAGGCCTATTCCTAGCAATACACTACACATCCGACACAATAACAGCATTCTCCTCAGTTACCCATATCTGCCGAGACGTCAACTATGGCTGAATCATCCGATATATACACGCAAACGGAGCATCAATATTTTTTATTTGCCTATTTATTCACGTAGGACGAGGCCTATACTATGGATCATATACCTTTCTAGAAACATGAAATATTGGAGTAATCCTCCTATTTACAGTTATAGCCACGGCATTCGTAGGTTATGTTCTACCATGAGGACAAATATCATTTTGAGGAGCAACAGTTATCACTAATCTCCTTTCAGCAATTCCATATATTGGCACAAACTTAGTTGAATGAATCTGGGGAGGCTTTTCAGTAGACAAAGCAACCCTGACCCGATTCTTCGCCTTCCATTTTATTCTCCCATTTATTATTGCAGCACTCGCTATAGTCCACCTGCTCTTTCTCCACGAAACAGGATCCAACAACCCAACAGGAATCCCATCAGATGCAGATAAGATTCCCTTCCACCCCTACTACACCATCAAAGATATTCTAGGTGCCCTACTTCTAATTCTCTTTCTAATATCACTAGTATTATTCGTACCAGACCTGCTTGGAGACCCCGACAACTACACCCCAGCAAACCCACTCAATACACCTCCCCATATTAAGCCCGAATGATATTTCCTATTTGCATACGCAATTCTACGATCAATTCCTAATAAACTAGGAGGAGTCCTAGCTCTAATTTCATCCATCCTAATCCTAATCCTTATACCTCTTCTCCATACGTCCAAACAACGTAGCATAATTTTCCGACCACTCAGTCAATGCCTATTCTGAATCCTAGTAGCAGATCTGCTAACACTTACATGAATTGGAGGACAACCAGTTGAGCACCCCTTCATCATTATTGGACAACTAGCATCCATTCTATATTTCCTCATTATTCTTGTACTTATGCCAATCATCAGTACAATCGAAAATAACCTCCTAAAATGAAGATAAGTCTTTGTAGTATACTCAATACACTGGTCTTGTAAACCAGAAAAGGAGAACAACCAACCTCCCTAAGACTCAAGGAAGAAGCCATAGCCCCACCATCAACACCCAAAGCTGAAGTTCTATTTAAACTATTCCCTGACGCATATTAATATAGCTCCATAAAAATCAAGAACCTTATCAGTATTAAATTTCCAAAAACCTTTAGTAATTTAACACAGCTTTCTCACTCAACAGCCAATTTACATTTTACATACCATTATCTACACAAGCCACATGATAAGGTATATAATCTAACCATATGCGCTTATAGTACATAAAATTAATGTATTAGGACATATTATGTATAATAGTACATTACATTACATGCCCCATGCTTATAAGCACGTATATTCCATTATTTACAGTACATGGTACATATCCTTGCTTGATAGTACATAGCACATTTAAGTCAAATCAATTCTTGCGAACATGCATATCCCGTCCCTTAGATCACGAGCTTAATTACCATGCCGCGTGAAACCAGCAACCCGCTTGGCAGGGATCCTTGTTCTCGCTCCGGGCCCATGCACTGTGGGGGTAGCTATTTAATGAACTTTATCAGACATCTGGTTCTTTCTTCAGGGCCATCTCACCTAAAATCGCCCACTCGTTCCTCTTAAATAAGACATCTCGATGGACTAATGACTAATCAGCCCATGCTCACACATAACTGTGGTGTCATACATTTGGTATTTTTATTTTTTGGGGGATGCTTGGACTCAGCTATGGCCGTCTGAGGCCCCGACCCGGAGCATGAATTGTAGCTGGACTTAACTGCATCTTGAGCATCCCCATAATGGTAGGCGCAGGGCATTACAGTCAATGGTCACAGGACATAATTATTATTTCAAGACTCAACTTTATAATCCATTATTCCCCCCCTCCTTATATAGTTATCACCTTTTTTAACACGCTTTTCCCTAGATAGTATTTTAAATTTATCGCATTTTCAATACTCAAATTAGCACTCCAGAAGGAGGTAAGTATATAAGCGCCAATTCTCCATCAATCGCAC